AGTGGATCGATTAAGTATCCGAATTCTAAAGAAAAATCATTATTGATAATCCAAGACCATACATATTGATAGACAGAACTGCTATTTATTTGCTGAATAGACAGATTCATGGAAAAAATCATGACTATACTTAACAATAAAACGCTCTGAAAAGCCCACATACGACGAAGACTTTTTGTTGCCGTCGGAAAAAGAAGAAGTCCCACCCCTATTAACATAGGAACTGGAAGTGGAAGAAAAGGTATTATCCACGCATATTGATATGTCTGTTCCATAAAAAAAGTTTTTTATTCTTAATTAATTGTTTCCGATTTACCGGATCTTACCTCTTTCGAAAAAGTCACTAAAAAATAAAGATATGCACTAATTTATTAAATTTATTTAAATTTAATTTGATATTAGTATTTATTTTGAGTCTTTTCAAAATCATTCAAATATTCAAAACAAGAAGTTACAATTGGAGAAATGATATGACCAAGTGTCATATATAAAATATAAATAAAAAGAATATAAATAGGAAAATTTATATTATTACGAGAAATTCTCGTAATAATTAATAAAAATAATAAAACAAGCTTAAAAATTTAGGCTAAAAAGAGTACTGATGTTGATATGAATTATATGAATTATAGGATTAACTAAGGTCATTGGTCTAATGAAAAAAACTCTTTATTTTAGTTACTTTATTTCAACTCATTAACTAATTCATTATGGGATTGATTGTTTTCCATTTCAATCAAAACAATTTATTAGTAAAGTTTAGAAGATTATAGATCTAAAATGAACTTTTTTTATCAAAAAAACGGATCTTTCTTACTAGTCTCATTCGAATTTTAAAATGGAATTTAGGTGTATTTTTTCTCAAGTTTTACTAAAAAAAGATTACTAAAAAAAGACTCACGTTTTTAGGCAAAAGTTTACAATCTTTTGAGGTATTTTATTACATGTAAATAAAGTATAGAATAGAATGACGAAAATAAAGGTCTTTTAGGCTCTTTATTTATTTTATTAAGTTTGATTTCTATCACATAGCAGATTCTAAAGATATAACTTTGAGATATAAACAACGAGAATTAAGAGTTCCAAACCAAAAATTTTTGGTTTTACGAATAGTGTATGGAATCAAAAATTTTTTATGTTATTTCGAGTCATTTTTGATCAAATTTTTACAGATATATCTATATTTCTTTTTTATGAAGAGAATCTTTTTTAGAGAAAAATAGATCATGAATAAGAAAAAATAATTGGTTTTGAACAATAGATGTCTTTCACATCCAACTATAACAATGAGTAACTTCTTCATTTTTAAATGGCAGTTCCAAAAAAACGTACTTCGATATCAAAAAAGCGTATTCGTAAAAATATTTGGAAAAGGAAAGGATATTGGGCAGCGTTAAAAGCTTTGTCATTAGGGAAATCTCTTTCTACCGGGAATTCAAAAAGTTTTTTTGTACGACAAACAACTAAGTCCTAAAAGATTGGAATAATCAGAATTGATTTGACTCAAAAAATTGGATCAGTAATTATCTATATCTATATTTGTTAATATCTATATTTCTATATCTATATTAAATAATAAAACAATTGGCAGTCCTAGACTTTTAATCTTATCTTATTCTTTTCTTATAAGATAAAAATAAAAATTATTGTATTTTCTGAAATCTAAAGAAATAAAAAATATAATATTTTTATTTTTTTTTAGTATTTAGTATATTTTCAATCAGATTTTGGTGGTGGGGAGTCTTATTTTCCCCATCGACCTTTACAATAATGATAATGAAAAATTTTTATCTTTCTCGGGAAGGGCAGATATAAGATTTTTAGTTAAAATTAATGAATTCTTGAAACTAATTGATTTCATGTTAAAAATTTTTGGATAACTTTCTTACTTCTTCATTTATTTACTATATGGAATATATTTATCATATATCTACAACTTTCAGTCCAATCAATAAAAAAACTTCATTGTTGAGATATTATGTACAAGTGTCAATTTGGAGTAGTCAAAAATAGACATATTTTAGATTCATTGATAAAGATAAAATTTCTTTTTTTTTTTCTGAAATCAGATAAAGCAAAAATAATAATAATGACAATAATAATAAAAGTAAAAAATGAAAAAAAGTTTTTTTCGCAAGAATTCTCTAGTTGCAAGAATTCTATTTTTCTATTTTTGGCTAATACTAATAATATATAAACTACTTGAATCTTTACTAAAAAAACTTATTTGAGTGAATTGACTTATTTAATCTCGACGATTGAATATAAATAGGGTATTATGAGTTCGAGCAAGCCGCTATGGTGAAATCGGTAGACACGCTGCTCTTAGGAAGCAGTGCTAGAGCATCTCGGTTCGAGTCCGAGTAGCGGCATGCCATCTTCTAAAAGAGATCCAATACATCCTATAATAAAAATAAATTAAATTCCCTATTTATATTTATTAATTAAATTTATATGGGGATTCCCCCCCTTTTTTTTCATTTTTATGATATTTTCAACT